CTGGGAATTCCGTATTTAAGTCAATGATGCATTACATTAATTATATTCATAAAATTTTTTATAAAATAATAAAAATCTCAAAATATTTATATTTCATTTTTTTTTTTTTTCTTATTAATTAATTAATTAATAAAAAAAAGTAAAAGCGGGTAGCGGGAATCGAACCCGCATCGTTAGCTTGGAAGGCTAGGGGTTATAGTCGACGTTGATTCATAATTTTTAACGTCTCTAATTCAAAACTGAACGTGAAACTTTGGTTTCATTCGGCTCCTTTATGGAAGATGTATAAATTCCTATATGTAAGACATGAACGAAAAAAAAAATTCCACCCATAACATCTATGTCAGCTTTTCTGTCTGAATGTATTCAGAACAACCTGCTTTCTAGACGATCCTTATAGAAAAGAGGGGGATTATATTATAACAACCTTTCTAGTTACTTCGTTCTCTATTTCTATGTGTTCTATGTGAGAGAATCCTTAGGAAAAGCATTTTGTTTCCACCGAGCTAAAACAATTTGTCGATGTCTCTAGTAAACCAAAGTCATTGTTTAATAGCCATTTTGCTTCAATGTCCGTAATACAAATTCAAAATTAAAGATTTAGTTACGATTAGAAAGCCACCTTCTATCTTTATCCATGGATCCTTTACTCATACTCATTCAATTAGAAGTATTGATCTAATAAAAAAAAAATTATGTTTCGTAATCTCATAATCCAATTTTTCAATTTTTAATTGATTCTTGGATACAAATCACGAGAATGTATATTCTTCCTCGAATTTTTAATTGAGAGGTAAAGGATAAAATCCTTTTAAGAAATAAAGTTTTTGGTCGGAATGAAATATTAATCAAACCGAAAGACCCCTTAACTATATAAAGGATTATATAACGAATCACACTTTTACCACTAAACTATACCCGCTACAATCCGATTATTGTATATAAATGAACCTTTTGTCGAACAAGAAAATGGGTCGTAATAAAAAGTTAAAAGAGTCAAAAGAAAAGATAGGATCATAAAATAATCATGAAAATTAGAGTGTTTACGTGTTGTATCAGAGAACCCAACGAGATTCGGAAAAGATAATTCATTAAATAACTAAATAACAAGTGTTTTTTTCCGGAGGTTTTTGACCTAGACGTCTCCACAAAACTACTTAAGTCATAACATATACGAAAATGTATTGTGCAAGAATCCACAGCCCCCTTTTTGTTATTGATTTACTTTAACTAAAATAACTAAAATAAAAGGAATTAAAGAATAAATATAAAAAATTAAGATAAGAAATGACACTTTGATTCGATATCATTTGATTCTATATCATAGAAATCGTATGATAAAGAGTTTTTTATTATTTTTCCAATCGTAATAACAAGCAAGTATTTTAGTTGTTAAATTTTGAAAATCATTTTATTTATAATTCGTTGGAACAATAAATGGCGGGCCCGGCCCGGTCAGTACTTAGCCGGGCCGTGGAACTAAAAAGCACCCTCGGATGAAAAAAAATATTATGAAGGGCTCTTTCAATCCTTATTTTTTATAATGTAACATAGTATTATCCTTTTTCAATTTGGAGGAGAGATGGCTGAGTGGACTAAAGCGTCGGATTGCTAATCCGTTGTACGAGTTTTTCGTACCGAGGGTTCGAATCCCTCTCTTTCCGTTTTTGTTGATGACTTGATATTTTCTTTCAAATTTTTCGCGAGCTCTTTTTATTTTTTATTTTAATAGTTAAAAATGTGTAATAGATAAAATCCTACTAAGAACATTTTAAAATCAAGCAAGGAAAACAAAAACCTTATCTTTTATTCTTCACGTCCAGGATTACGTCCTGGATCATTAGACAGGAATCCGAAAATAAAGAGAGAAACAAAGAATATCACTACCGTGTAAACAAATAGTTTGAGAGTAAGCATTACATAATCTCCAAGATTTTTTTTAGTAAAAAAGAGAATAGATTCTCCGTTTTTATACCGCATACCCTATATTGATTGATTTTTGATTTTGACACCAAGAAATAGAGTGGGGTGATCCAGATTTATCGCGGTTGTATAAGAATTTTAATATTTGAATTGGGGGTGTAAGACTTATCTGATCTTATCTTTGAATTTTTTTTTTTTTTTCGATGAAATCTTTAATTTAATAATGTCTAGACATTATTAAATTAAAGATTTCATCGAAAACTTACAGCAGCTTGCCAAACAAAGGCTAAGAGAAAAAAAAACAGGGGTATTACTGGCATAACATCTACGATTGGATTTAAAAAAGCGTAGGCCTCGGGCAATTTGGCGATGAAAAAACTACTTGAATAAAGAGCAGAATTAAGACAGATACAGATCAAACTAAATATATTAAGCATAACAAACATTTTGTTCTTGAGGATAATTGTATTTTATTTATTTTGATTGAGTTATTAATAAATTGAGTTTTTTATTATTTTATTATTATAAATATGTTATTATTCATAGAAAAGAAAAATGAATAAAAAGAAAATAAGATAGACCAAAAAACTTTCTTTGATTTGAACTCACCCAATCAAAAATCTTTCAATTCTCAAATCAAAAGAGAATAGAATAAACCATACTTTCATACAATATCTTAATTGAATTATATGTAATGATCAATAAATTTAGTTTAATTCTACGTCTACATGTATAAAAATTCTAGTAATCTATTTTATAGATAATAGATATTTAGACTTGAGTTGACGAACAACCAGTACCAATATTAGTGTTTATTAGTGTCGACTAGAAATGGGGCGTGGCCAAGTGGTAAGGCAACGGGTTTTGGTCCCGCTATTCGGAGGTTCGAATCCTTCCGTCCCAGAACATACCTGACCCACGATCATTTTATTAATCTATAATATAATAAAATATATATCTATAATCATAATAAAATATATCCAAATAAAGATTGTCTTTTCGACCAGTCTTACGTTTAAGAGTCTAATATTGTTATAGAATGTGATTCTTCTTTACTTTTTTTTTTTTTTATGAAATCTTAATCATATCTTTTTCACAAATTTAATCGAGTTCAAATAACACACATATGAAACGGAATTTTGATTTGTTAAATATTACTGATTTTTCAATATGAAATATGAAAAAATAACAACCTAAATCTTCAATCTTTCCTTACATCATTCTTTTTTTTATCTATCCTTTTTTTTTTATTAATCATTGATGGTTTAGTTTAATCCAATATGGATTTATCTCTCTCTTAATTCTTAATGATGATAAAAAGCGAATGAATGGTACTTACTGTAAAACCTTATGCAAATAATGATATAGGGTAGGAAACTATTCAATCAATTAAATCTTTTTAATGATTTCTTATGAGTTCTTGGTGCTCGAAGAAGTGTGAAATTGTTGAATTTATCCTATCACGTTACTTGAAAATGAAAATAGAGATTCAAAATAACTTGTTTATTCGTGTTTAGTTATTCATGTTAGTTCTAATTTAGTTCTAATTATTCAAAATTAAAATAAAAAAAAAAATTATAAACAATGGGTTAAATTGATTGAATTCTTGTTGAGACTTCGTCATAAATTATCCATTCTTCATATAGAAGAAAAAAGTATAGATTACTATGTACCGACCGAACCGATGATTATTCATGATTCCATAATTGAATCAATTACATACAGGTTCCAAACTGAAGGAATGTTATGGTAAAACTTCGTTTAAAACGATGTGGCAGAAAGCAACGTGCGACTTGAAGGACATGATCAGCTGTGGATTCTTACATCCACCACTTTTTTATATTATATAGGAATGAAAGTGCTCTTGGCTCGACATCATTTGGTCTGTTCCATTGGAACCCTCATTTTTTAGAGTGTTGCCATGTAAATAGTACACGATGGAGCTCGAGTAGAACGTATTGATTAATTTATCAAGGGCAAGAATCTAAGGTTAGTATCGATCAATAAATTGGAACAACTTCGTAAGTATATTTTAGATATATAAATCTAAAGGATCCAATTCGATAAAATTTCAAATTAAAAAGTAAATTTTGTTGGAATTGGTAAAACTCTTTTGATCAAATCAAAAGTAAAGTGTATTACGTAGGAATCAACCATTCATAAGATTCTTTGATAGAAAGAAATCACAAAAAATGGTATGTTGCTGCCATTTTGAAACGATTTAAAGATCACCGAAGTAATGTCTAAACCCAATGATTCAAGGCAAAGATAAAGATCCTGGAACAAGGAAATACCGTTTTCGATTGTCTCAACAACTAGATCATATTGAAGAATAAAAATAGATTCTAAAGGAGACAGACAAAAGGGGTTAGAGACCACTCAATAAATTTAATACCTAAAGGATTTCTTTTGAGTTATTTGAGAGTTATTCAACTTGAGTTATGAGGATACAAATAATTTTTTTTGGGGGGGGGACTAAGAAAAAAGTACTTAAATCAATAATATAATGAATTTCAATAATATAATTAATTTGATGAGTTTATGGATCTATTTGATATTATGATTCTATACATAGACATAATTTAGAATTTTCTCGAGCCGTACGAGGAGAAAACTTCTTATACGTTTCTAGGGGGGGGGGTATTGTTCATCTATCCCAATGAGCCATTTATCGAATCGTTGCAATTGATGTTCGATCCCGACGAGAGGGAAGAGATCTTCGTAAAGTAGGTTTTTATGATCCGATAAAGAATCAAATCTATTTAAATGTTCCTGCTATTCTATATTTCCTTGAAAAAGGTGCTCAACCTACAGGAACTGTTCATGATATTTCAAAAAGGGCGGGGGTTTTTACGGAACTTCGCCTTAATCAACAAATAAAATTCAATTAATGAAATATAAAATTTTGAGATTACTGTCAATGAGGTGTTTTTAGGTGGAACTCTAGGAACAAATAAAAAAACACAAAGGATTAAACTTGTTTTTTTAGTGAATAAACTTCATTTTTTTTTATACCTTTCGCCTTAATTTATTTTTCCACCAATATTGTATCAATATTGTATTGTATAGAAATATAAATATTATATATTATATATAGCGCCAATCCAACACAAGTCCTTAGTTTTTTTTTTTTCTTATTTAAATAATTCTAATTGATTGGAATTGTTAGTTATATTTAAAAATTGTTTTTTCTTTTGTATTCTTTTCTCAACATTCATATTGACAACAGTGTATCAAATAAATATAATATGATCGTGGATAAAAGGATCCATTTATATCTCCGTCCCATAGTTTTTATTTCATTCAAATAATGGGTTCTTGTATTTTCGGTGATACAAGAAGTCTTTGTTTGATTAAGATTAAACTCAAAATAAATCTATATATACTATAGAATTAATGGATGACATAAGAGACAAGGAGCTATTTATAAAAATTTTACTTTATCCCTATTTTATTTTTATCTGATAATTTTGTGTTTTTTCATCGGATCTGTTCATTTTTATTATGTTCAGAATCTAATCAATTAGAATTTTTAAAATCAATTTGAATTTTAAAAATGTTTGCTATTTTAATGTTTTGATTGGTTTGGATTGCGTTGTGTAATTCAATGTTTTTATTTTTTGAGATTCCTATTGTATCTACAATTCTAATCTAATTATTTTATTTGGGTTGCTAACTCAACGGTAGAGTACTCGGCTTTTAAGTGCGGCTAGCATCTTTTACACATTTGTATGAAGCAAAAGATTCGTCCATACCATCGGTAGAGTTTGTAAGACCACGACTGATCCTGAAAGGAATGAATGGAAAAAGCAGCATGTCGTATCAATGGATAATTCTAAGAATATTTCATTCTTACCGAATAGGTCCAAAACCTTATTTTAATTGTTTGAATTCTTGTCGTGTAATAAAAAAAAAAAAAAATGAATTTGGTCCAGTGAATAAATGGGTAGAGCCCTACTACGGTTCCAATTATAGGGAAACAAAAAGTAATGAGCTTCTGTTCTTAATTTTCGAATGGTTACCCGATCTAATTAGACGTTAAAAATATATTAGTGCTTAATACGGGAAAAACTTTTCCCATGAGTGGATTATAAATTTCTTATGAGTCCTAATTATTAGCTATTACCCATTATGGGGTAGAGATAAATGTGTAGAAGAAGGCAGTATATTGATAAATATTTTTTTTTTTTCAAAATCAAAAGAGCGATTGGATTGAAAAAATAAAGGACTTCTAACCATCTTGTTACCCTAGAATGAACATAAATCAATTAGATGGAAAAAGAGAGGTTAGAGAGTCTGTTGATGAGTTTTACTTGTTCCGAGGTATCTGTATCTATTCTTACTATAATACCTTGTTTTGACTGTATCGTACTATGTATCATTTGATAACCCAATAAATCACCTATTTCTTTTCTGGTTCAAATAAAATTTTAAATGGAAGAATTTCACGGATATTTAGAACTAGATAGATATCAGCAACATGACTTCCTATACCCACTTATCTTTCGGGAGTATATTTATGCACTTGCTCATGATCATGGTTTAAATAGATCTATTTTGTTGGATAATGTAGGTTATGACAATAAATCTAGTTTACTAATTATAAAACGTTTAATTAGTCGAATGTATCAACAGAATCATTTGATTATTTCCGCTAATGATTCTAACCAAAATAAATTTTTTGGGTACAACAAAAATTTGTATTCTCAAATGATGTCGGAGGGATTTGCAGTCATTGTGGAAATTCCGTTTTCCCTACGATTAGTATCTTCCTTAGCGGCGACAGAAATCGTAAAATCTTATAATTTACGATCAATTCATTCAATATTTCCTTTTTTAGAGGACAAATTTTCACATTTAAATTATGTATCAGATGTGCTAATACCCTACCCCATTCATCTGGAAATCTTGGTTCAAACCCTTCGCTATTGGGTGAAAGATCCCTCTTCTTTACATTTATTACGACTCTTTCTTCACGAGTATTATAATTGGAATAGTCTTATTACTCCAAAAAAAGTGATTTTTTCAAAAAGTAATCCACGATTATTCTTGCTCCTATATAATTCTCATGTATGTGAATACGAATCCATTTTACTTTTTCTTCGTAATAAATCTTCTCATTTACGATTAACCTCTTCTGGTATCTTTTTTGAGCGAATACATTTCTATGAAAAAAAAAAATATCCTGTAGAAGAAGTCTTCATTAATGATTTTCCGGCCGCCATCTTATGGTTCTTCAAGGATCCTTTTATGCATTATGTTAGATATCAAGGAAAATCAATTCTGTCTTTGAAGGATACCCCTCTTCTGATGAATAAGTGGAAATATTATCTTGTCAATTTATGGCAATGTCATTCTTATGTGTGGTCTCAACCGGGAAGGATTTATATAAACCAATTATCCAAGCATTCCCTTGATTTTTTGGGTTATTTTTCAAGTATGCGACCAAACCTTTCGGTGGTACGGAGTCAAATGCTAGAAAATTCATTTATAATGGATAATGCTATGAAGAAGCTTGATACATTAGTTCCAATTAGTCCTTTGATTGGATCATTGGCTAAAGTGAAATTTTGTAAC